GCTAGCGTAGCTTAATCAAAGCATAACGATGAAGATGTTAAGATGGGCCCTAGAAAGCCCCGCGGGCACAAAGGCTTGGTCCTGGCCTTGCTAACAGCTCTAGCCAAACTTACACATGCAAGTATCCGCACCCCCGTGAGAATGCCCTACGTGCCCTGCCCGGGCGCTAGGAGCTGGTATCAGGCACACATACACCGTAGCCCACGACACCTTGCTTAGCCACACCCCCAAGGGAACTCAGCAGTGATAGACCTTAAGCCATAAGTGAAAACTTGACTTAGTTATGGTTAAAAGGGCCGGTAAAACTCGTGCCAGCCACCGCGGTTATACGAGAGGCCCAAGTTGTTAGCCGCCGGCGTAAAGAGTGGTTAGAATATTTGACACCAAACTGAGGCCGAACTTCTTCAAGGCAGTTATACGCTCTCGAAGACATGAAGTACAAATACGAAGGTAGCCTCACCCAATTTGAACCCACGAAAGCTAAGGCACAAACTGGGATTAGATACCCCACTATGCTTAGCCCTAAACAAAGACAGTAATTACACCCATGATCCGCCCGGACATTACGAGCATTAGCTTAAAACCCAAAGGACTTGGCGGTGCTTTAAAACCATCTAGAGGAGCCTGTTCTAGAACCGATAACCCCCGTTAAACCTCACCCCTCCTTGTCATACCCGCCTATATACCACCGTCGTAAGCCTACCCTGTGAGGGTCCAATAGTGAGCAAAACTGGCATAGCCCTGAACGTCAGGTCGAGGTGTAGCGTATGGAGGGGGAAGAAATGGGCTACATTCTCTACACAGAGAACACGAATGATGTGTTGAAACACACATCTGAAGGAGGATTTAGCAGTAAGCAAGAAGCAGAGAGTCTCGCTGAAACTGGCCATGAAGCGCGCACACACCGCCCGTCACTCTCCCCGAACCATAAAACCACATATCTAATAGCCTAACAGACCAAGAGGGGAGGCAAGTCGTAACATGGTAAGTGTACCGGAAGGTGCACTTGGAAAAACCAGAGCATAGCTTAACCAGAAGAGCATCTCTTTTACACTGAGAAGACATCCGTGCAAATCGGATTGCCCTGACACTTAACAGCTAGCCTCCACCCAAAAAACAACAAACACATTAAATAACCCCAAAACCACTTAATCCAACAAAACAAACCATTTTTTATCCTAAGTATAGGCGATAGAAAAGGAAAACAGAGCGATAGACCAAGTACCGCAAGGGAACGCTGAAAGAGAAATGAAACAACCCAGTCAAGTACAAAAAAGCAGAGATTAGCCCTCGTACCTTTTGCATCATGAATTAGCAAGAAAGCTTTAGGCGAAGTGCACTTTAGTCTAACTCCCCGAAACTGGACGAGCTACTCCGAGACAGCCCATATGGGGCACATCCGTCTCTGTGGCAAAAGAGTGGAAAGAACTCCGAGTAGAGGTGATAGGCCTACCGAGCCCAGTTATAGCTGGTTGTCCGGAAAATGAGTATAAGCTCAGCTTTTTGGCTTCTTACCTCACCAGATGTATAAACAGAACCGAATTTAAGAAACCAAAAAAGTTAGTCAAAGGGGGTACAGCTCCTTTGACCCAAGAAACAACTTTATGCAGGAGGATAAGGATCATAATAACCAAGGCTTGGTGTTTAGGTGGGCCTAAGAGCAGCCATCCTGTTGAAAGCGTTAAAGCTCAAACACTATCACGCCCCCAATTCCGATAACACATCCCAACCCCTGACCTGTACCGGACCTCTCTATGCCCCCATAGAAGAGATAATGCTAATATGAGTAATAAGGGGCAATCGACCCCCTCCAAGCACAAGTGTACATCGGAACGAACCCACGCCGAAATTTAACGGACCCAAACAAAGAGGGAAATGAACATTAAACCAAACAACTAGAAAAACCTCCACCTCCCAACCGTTACCCCTACACTGGTGTGCCTAATAGGAAAGACTAAAAGAAAAAGAAGGAACTCGGCAAACCCCTAGCCTCGCCTGTTTACCAAAAACATCGCCTCTTGTATAACCACAGATAAGAGGTCACGCCTGCCCTGTGACTATATGTTCAACGGCCGCGGTATTTTGACCGTGCAAAGGTAGCGCAATCACTTGTCCTTTAAATGGGGACCTGTATGAATGGCATGACGAGGGCTTAACTGTCTCCTTTTTCAAGTCAATGAAATTGACCTCCCCGTGCAGAGGCGGAGATTAACACATAAGACGAGAAGACCCTATGGAGCTTTAGACGCAAAGCAGACCCTGTCAAAACCCCTTGAATAAAAGAACAAACTAAGGGAATACTGCCTTGATGTCTTTGGTTGGGGCGACCGCGGGGAAATGCAAAACCCCCGCATGGAATAAAAGAATCCTTTTAGAGACAAGAGCTACTGCTCTAATAAACAGAACATCTGACCAGCGAAGATCCGGCCAAGCCGATCAACGAACCAAGTTACCCTAGGGATAACAGCGCAATCTCCTTTTAGAGCCCATATCGACAAGGGGGTTTACGACCTCGATGTTGGACCAGGACATCCTAATGGTGCAGCCGCTATTAAGGGTTCGTTTGTTCAACGATTAAAGTCCTACGTGATCTGAGTTCAGACCGGAGTAATCCAGGTCAGTTTCTATCTATGAAGTACCCTTTTCTAGTACGAAAGGACCGAAAAGGAGGGGTCTCTGTTAAAAACACACCCCAGACTCACCTGTTGCACCCAACTAAAACAGACAAGAGGACACATCCACAAGTCAAAGAACATGACATGTTAGGGTGGCAGAGCCCGGATAATGCAAAAGACCTAAGCCCTTTAAACAGAGGTTCAATTCCTCTCCCTAACTATGCTTTCAACACTCATCACACATATCCTCAACCCCCTGGCCTTCATTGTACCCGTCCTATTAGCCGTTGCCTTTTTAACCCTGCTCGAACGTAAAGTCCTTGGATACATACAGCTACGAAAAGGACCGAACATCGTGGGGCCCTACGGCCTCCTACAACCCATTGCCGACGGAGTAAAGCTATTTATTAAAGAACCCGTCCGACCCTCCACATCCTCCCCAACCCTGTTCATTCTCACCCCAATGCTGGCCCTCACACTTGCAATAACCCTTTGAGCCCCCCTCCCTATGCCCTATCCCGTTATTGACCTCAACCTAACAATCCTCTTTGTATTGGCCCTCTCCAGCCTGGCTGTCTACTCGATCCTAGGCTCTGGATGAGCATCCAACTCAAAATACGCCCTAATGGGAGCCCTGCGAGCTGTCGCACAAACAATCTCATACGAGGTCAGCCTAGGACTGATCCTCCTCTCTCTCATTGTATTCACAGGAGGGTTCACGCTACAAACCTTCAACACAGCCCAAGAAAGCATATGGCTAATTGCCCCGGCATGACCACTAGCTGCAATATGATACATTTCCACCCTTGCAGAAACAAACCGAGCCCCCTTTGATCTAACAGAAGGCGAATCCGAGCTAGTATCCGGCTTCAACGTAGAATATGCAGGAGGCCCTTTCGCCCTTTTCTTCCTTGCGGAATATGCTAACATTCTGTTCATAAACACAATATCCGCCGTACTATTCCTAGGGGCATCCCACATACCAGCCCTGCCAGAGCTGACCACTATTAACCTAATGACTAAAGCGGCTCTTCTTTCGCTTGTCTTCCTGTGAGTACGAGCCTCCTACCCCCGATTCCGATATGACCAGCTAATACATCTCATCTGAAAAAACTTCCTACCCCTCACCCTGGCCTTTGTCATTTGACACCTGGCACTCCCCATCACACTTGCAGGACTCCCCCCTCAAATGTAACAGGAGCCATGCCTGAAATAAAGGACCACTTTGATAGAGTGAACCATGGGGGTTAAAGTCCCCCTGACTCCTTAGAAAGAAGGGATTTGAACCCAACCCGGGGAGATCAAAACTCCCAGTGCTTCCTCTACACCACTTCCTAGTAAAGTCAGCTAAAAAAGCTCTTAGGCCCATACCCTAAAAATGTAGGCTAATCCCTTCCTTTACTGATGAGCCCCTATACCTTGACCCCCTTCCTACTCAGCCTACTACTAGGGACACTAATCACAGCCACAAGCTCCCACTGATTAATCGCTTGAATGGGCCTAGAAATAAGCACCCTTGCCATTATCCCTCTAATAGCACAACAGCACCATCCGCGAGCAGTTGAAGCTACAACCAAGTACTTCTTAACACAAGCCACCGCAGCAGCCATGCTTTTATTTGCCAGCACAACTAACGCATGGATTACAGGACAATGAGACATCCAACAAATAAGCCACCCACTCCCATCAACAATGGTCATCATGGCCCTCGCCCTAAAAATCGGGCTAGCGCCCCTACACACATGACTACCAGAAGTCCTCCAAGGCCTAGACCTGACCACAGGCCTAATCCTGTCCACATGACAAAAACTCGCACCCTTCGCACTCCTCCTTCAACTACAACCAAACAATCCCTCCCTGCTTATCCTTCTAGGGGTGGTGTCCATATTGGTTGGGGGCTGAGGGGGCCTAAACCAAACCCAGCTACGAAAAATCCTGGCATACTCCTCTATCGCCCACCTAGGCTGAATAATTGTTATCCTCCAACTATCCCCTGCCCTAACCCTCCTAACACTTCTACTATACCTTATCATAACAGCCTCATCCTTCCTTGTGTTCATTCTCAACAAGTCCACAACAATCAACACCCTAGCAACATCTTGAGCAAAGACCCCCGCCATCACAGCCCTAGTACCCCTGATTCTTCTTTCTCTAGGGGGGCTGCCACCACTTACCGGCTTCATACCAAAATGACTAATCCTCCAAGAACTAACAAAACACGACCTTGCCCCAACAGCAACCCTAGCTGCACTAAGTGCCCTCCTCAGCCTGTACTTCTACCTCCGACTCTCCTATTCCTCAACCCTTACAATATCCCCAAATAATCTAATAGGCACACTCCCCTGGCGAACAACCATAACACAACCAACCACCCCAACCACCATTCTAATGTCCGCCTCAATGCTTCTACTCCCCATCACCCCGGGAGCCCTCGCACTAGTTAGCCTATAAGAGACTTAGGCTAACTCAGACCAAGGGCCTTCAAAGCCCTCAGCGGGAGTGAGAATCTCCCAGTCCCTGATAAGACTTGCGGGACACTAACCCACATCTCCTGCATGCAAAACAGGCACTTTAATTAAGATAAAGCCTTATCTAGACAGGTAGGCCTCGATCCTACAAACTCTTAGTTAACAGCTAAGCGCTCAAACCAACGAGCATCTATCTATCTTTCCCCGCCTTGCCGGGCAAAAAGGCGGGGAAAGCCCCGGCAGACGTCAATCTGCTTCTTTAGATTTGCAATCTAATATGTAACACCCCAGGGCTTGGTAAAAAGAGGAGTCTAACCTCTGTATATGGGGCTACAACCCACCGCTTGACGTTCAGCCATCTTACCTGTGGCAATCACCCGCTGATTTTTCTCGACCAACCACAAAGATATCGGCACCCTCTACCTAGTATTTGGTGCCTGAGCCGGAATAGTAGGAACGGCCCTCAGCCTTCTTATTCGCGCAGAACTGAGCCAACCAGGCGCACTTCTGGGGGACGATCAGATTTATAATGTGATCGTAACAGCCCACGCATTCGTAATAATTTTCTTTATAGTAATACCAATTATGATTGGCGGCTTTGGAAATTGACTAGTACCCCTAATGATTGGGGCACCTGACATGGCATTCCCTCGAATGAACAATATAAGCTTCTGACTTCTTCCCCCCTCTTTCCTCCTTCTTTTGGCCTCCTCTGGCGTCGAAGCCGGTGCCGGGACAGGCTGAACAGTGTACCCTCCCCTAGCGGGCAACCTAGCCCATGCAGGTGCATCCGTCGATCTGACCATTTTCTCCCTGCATCTTGCTGGGGTCTCCTCAATCCTTGGCGCCATCAACTTCATTACCACCATCATCAACATGAAACCCCCTGCAACTTCACAATACCAAACCCCTCTTTTCGTGTGAGCCGTACTGATCACTGCCGTTCTCCTTCTCCTCTCCCTCCCCGTCCTTGCGGCCGGGATCACCATGCTCCTCACAGACCGTAACCTAAACACAACATTCTTCGACCCGGCAGGAGGCGGGGACCCCATTCTCTACCAACACCTGTTTTGATTCTTCGGTCACCCCGAAGTATATATTCTAATTTTACCCGGTTTCGGAATAATCTCCCACATCGTGGCCTATTATGCAGGCAAAAAAGAGCCTTTCGGCTACATGGGCATGGTTTGGGCAATAATGGCCATTGGCCTACTTGGCTTCATCGTCTGAGCCCATCACATGTTTACAGTCGGAATGGACGTGGACACCCGAGCCTATTTCACCTCCGCCACAATGATTATTGCTATCCCCACCGGCGTGAAAGTCTTTAGCTGGCTGGCCACCCTCCATGGAGGGTCCATCAAGTGAGAGACCCCAATGCTCTGGGCGCTCGGCTTTATCTTCCTGTTCACAGTAGGAGGCCTAACGGGCATTGTCCTGGCCAACTCCTCCCTAGATATCGTCCTACACGACACCTACTATGTAGTAGCCCACTTCCACTACGTCCTCTCCATGGGAGCTGTCTTTGCTATTATGGGGGCCTTCGTGCACTGATTCCCCCTATTCTCAGGCTACACCCTCCATGGCACCTGAACAAAAATCCACTTCATAGTGATATTCCTGGGCGTAAACCTAACCTTCTTCCCACAACATTTCCTTGGCCTGGCCGGAATACCTCGACGCTACTCAGACTACCCAGACGCCTACACCCTATGAAACACCATGTCCTCGATCGGCTCCCTAATCTCTCTAGTTGCAGTAATTCTGTTCCTGTTCATCCTCTGAGAAGCATTCGCTGCCAAACGGGAGGTAAAAGCAGTTGAACTCACTACAACAAACGTAGAATGACTCCACGGATGCCCTCCTCCTTATCACACATTTGAAGAGCCAGCATTCGTACAAGTACACTCGCACTCACGAGAAAGGGAGGAATCGAACCCCCGTAGACTGGTTTCAAGCCAGTCACAAAACCACTCTGCCACTTTCTTCATAAGGCACTAGTAAAACAGGAATAACACTGCCTTGTCAAGGCAAAGTTGTGGGTTAAACTCCCACGTGCCTTACCCCAAATGGCACATCCCTCACAATTAGGATTTCAAGACGCAGCTTCACCAGTAATAGAGGAACTCCTCCACTTCCACGACCACGCTCTGATAATTGTTTTCCTTATCAGCACATTAGTGCTTTACATTATTGTTGCTATGGTATCCACCAAACTGACCAACAAATATATCCTGGACTCCCAAGAAATTGAAATTATCTGAACCATTCTCCCAGCTATCATCCTAATCCTCATTGCCCTCCCCTCCCTTCGCATCTTGTATCTCATGGACGAAATCAATGACCCCCACTTAACAGTCAAAGCCATAGGCCACCAATGATACTGAAGCTACGAATATACTGACTACGACGACCTTAGCTTCGACTCCTACATAGTTCCAACACAGGACCTCTCCCCAGGACAATTCCGCCTCCTAGAAACAGACCACCGAATGGTCGTTCCAATCGACTCCCCAATCCGAGTACTAGTCTCAGCAGAAGACGTCCTTCACTCATGAGCAGTTCCTTCTTTAGGGGTTAAAATAGACGCCGTCCCAGGCCGACTAAACCAAACAGCTTTCATTGCATCTCGCCCAGGTGTGTTCTACGGACAATGCTCAGAAATTTGCGGAGCCAACCACAGCTTTATACCTATCGTCGTTGAGGCCGTCCCCCTAGAACACTTTGAAGACTGATCCTCTCTAATACTCGAAGACGCCTCACTAAGAAGCTAATATGGGCATAGCGTTAGCCTTTTAAGCTAAAGAAAGGTGCCCCCCAAGCACCCTTTGTGAAATGCCTCAACTCGATCCCTCCCCTTGATTTGCTATTATAGTATTCTCCTGACTAGTCTTCCTCACAATCCTCCCACCCAAAGTTATAGCCCACTCATTCCCAAACGAAACCACCTCACAAAGCACCCAAGCCCCTAAAACTAACACCTGAACCTGACCATGACCCTAAGCCTATTCGACCAGTTTCTAAGCCCCACGCTCCTTGGAGTACCCCTGATTGCCGTCGCTATCCTCGCACCTTGAACCCTCTTCCCAGCTCCCACCTCTCGGTGGGTTAATAATCGCCTATTGTCCCTTCAAGGATGATTTATCGGCCGATTCACCCAACAACTACTTCTTCCCCTGAATACAGGGGGCCACAAGTGAGCCTTAATGTTTACATCCCTAATATTATTCCTCATCACTATCAACATGCTAGGGCTCCTCCCCTACACCTTCACCCCTACAACACAACTCTCCCTAAACATAGCACTAGCCGTGCCCTTGTGACTAGCAACCGTAATCATTGGCCTACGAAAAAACCCAACTGCCGCCCTAGGTCACCTCCTCCCAGAAGGCACTCCCGGACCCCTAATCCCAGCACTAATCGTCATTGAAACTATCAGCCTCTTTATTCGACCCCTAGCACTAGGGGTTCGACTAACAGCCAACCTCACAGCAGGCCACCTACTAATGCAACTAATCGCCACAGCCGCCTTCGTACTACTCCCCCTCATGCCCGCCGTGGCCCTAGCAACCGTAGTTCTTCTCTACCTTCTCACACTACTAGAAGTGGCCGTGGCCATGATTCAGGCCTATGTCTTTGTCCTCCTCCTAAGCCTCTACCTACAAGAAAACGTCTAATGGCACATCAAGCACACGCATACCATATAGTAGACCCAAGCCCATGGCCCTTAACCGGGGCCATCGCCGCCCTTTTACTAACATCAGGCCTCGCCATCTGATTCCACTTCAACTCCCTAATCTTGATAACCATTGGCCTCATTCTCTTATTGCTCACAATATATCAATGATGGCGGGATATTGTACGAGAGGGAACCTTCTTGGGCCACCACACACCTCCAGTCCAAAAAGGACTTCGATACGGAATAGTCCTATTTATCACCTCTGAAGTATTCTTCTTTCTAGGATTTTTCTGAGCCTTCTACCACTCAAGCCTAGCCCCCACCCCAGAACTAGGGGGGTGCTGACCCCCAACAGGGATTATCCCCTTAAACCCCTTTGAAGTCCCCCTTCTAAACACAGCCGTACTCCTAGCCTCAGGCGTCACCGTAACCTGAGCCCACCACAGCATCATGGAGGGAGATCGAAAACAAGCAATCCACTCCCTCACCTTAACTATCCTACTAGGCTTCTATTTCACCTTCTTGCAAGGAATAGAGTACTATGAAGCCCCCTTTACCATTGCTGACGGGGTGTATGGCTCGACCTTCTTCGTAGCCACAGGCTTTCACGGACTCCATGTAATCATTGGCTCCACCTTCCTGGCCGTCTGCCTGCTTCGCCAAATTAAATACCACTTCACATCAGAGCACCACTTCGGCTTTGAAGCAGCAGCATGATATTGACACTTTGTAGACGTTGTCTGACTATTCCTCTACATTTCAATCTACTGATGAGGCTCATAATCTTTCTAGTATCAAATTAGTACATGTGACTTCCAATCACCTAGCCTTGGTTAAAATCCAAGGAAAGATAATGAATCTTTTGTTAACAACCCTTCTCATCACCACCGCCCTCTCCCTAGTCCTGGCAGTTGTTTCTTTCTGACTCCCGCTAATAACCCCAGACTACCAAAAACTCTCCCCCTACGAATGCGGTTTTGACCCTTTAGGGTCGGCCCGCCTGCCTTTCTCCCTCCGATTCTTCTTAGTCGCCATCCTATTCCTTCTTTTCGACCTAGAAATTGCCCTCCTATTGCCACTCCCCTGAGGAGACCAACTCCCATCCCCAACACTCACCCTCCTATGAGCCTCAGCCCTTCTGGCCCTGCTCACTCTCGGCCTTATCTATGAATGACTACAGGGCGGACTAGAGTGGGCCGAATAGGTAATTAGTTTAACAAAAACATTTGATTTCGGCTCAAAAACTTATGGTTAGAGTCCATAATTAACCTAATGACCCCTATTCACTTTACATTCTCAGCAGCCTTCCTCCTAGGACTGTCCGGCTTAGCCCTACACCGAACCCACCTTCTCTCCGCCCTCCTATGTCTTGAAGGCATAATACTGTCACTATTCATCGCCCTCTCCTTGTGAACCCTTCAACTCTCCTCTATTAACTTCTCATCTGCACCTATGCTCCTCCTGGCCTTTTCAGCCTGCGAAGCAAGTGTAGGACTCGCCCTTATGGTAGCCACAGCTCGAACCCACGGGTCTGACCACCTTCGAGGCCTAAACCTCCTCCAATGCTAAAAATTCTTATCCCAACAATAATGCTTGTTCCAACCGCCTGATTGTCCCCCGCCAAATGACTGTGACCTTCAACCCTGCTTCACAGCCTCCTAATTGCCCTGATTAGCCTCTCCTGACTAAAAAACTTCTCCGAAACAGGCTGAACCTCCCTCAGCTTCTACCTTGCCACCGACCCCTTATCAACCCCCCTTTTAATCCTCTCATGCTGGCTACTGCCTCTTATAGTTCTGGCAAGCCAAAACCACACAGCACAAGAACCGATTAACCGGCAACGAATATACATCTCCCTCCTCGCATCATTACAATTCTTCCTAGTCCTAGCTTTCGGTGCCACCGAAATAATAATGTTTTACGTAATATTTGAAGCCACCCTCATCCCCACCCTTGTGCTCATCACCCGATGAGGCAATCAAACAGAACGCCTAAACGCCGGAACCTACTTCCTATTTTACACCCTGGCAGGATCCCTTCCCCTTCTGGTCGCCCTCCTCCTTCTACAAAACACAACTGGCTCCTTATCCCTACTCACACTCCTTCATACAACCCAGGCCCACCCCACAACGTACGCAGACAAGCTCTGATGGGCAGGATGTATTATCGCTTTCCTGGTGAAAATACCCCTCTACGGGGTACATCTTTGACTCCCCAAAGCTCACGTAGAAGCCCCCATTGCAGGCTCAATAGTACTAGCTGCTGTACTACTAAAGCTTGGGGGCTACGGAATGATACGAGTCTTAGTCTGTCTGGAACCTCTCACCAAAGAGCTTAGCTACCCCTTCATCGTCCTAGCCCTATGAGGCATTATCATAACAAGCACCATCTGCATACGACAGACAGACTTAAAATCCCTCATTGCCTACTCCTCTGTGAGCCACATGGGCCTGGTTGTAGGAGGCATTTTAATCCAAACCCCGTGGGGCTTCACCGGAGCCCTCATCCTTATAATTGCCCACGGATTAACCTCCTCAGCCTTATTCTGTCTTGCCAACACCAACTACGAGCGAACCCACAGCCGGACCATGGTCCTCGCTCGAGGCCTACAAGCGGCCCTACCCCTTATAGCAGCCTGATGATTCATTGCTAGCCTTGCTAACCTAGCCCTACCTCCAATCCCCAACCTCATAGGAGAACTAATAATCATCACCTCTCTCTTTAACTGGTCTTGATGAACCATCGCCCTTACAGGCCTGGGCACTCTCCTCACCGCAAGCTACTCCCTCTACATATTCCTAATAACACAACGAGGCCCCCTCCCAGATCACATCTTGGCGATTGAGCCCTCACACACCCGAGAACACCTCCTGATTGCCCTCCACCTTGCTCCTCTCCTTCTTCTGATTCTCAAGCCAGAATTAATCTGAGGCTGAACCTTCTGTAGACATAGTTTAATTAAAACATTAGATTGTGATTCTAAAAACAGGGGTTAAAACCCCCTTGTCCACCGAGAGAGGCCCGCTGCAGCGAACACTGCTAACGTTCGCCCCTTTGGTTCGACTCCAAAGCTCACTCGCAAGCCCGCTTTTAAAGGATAATAGCTCATCCGTTGGTCTTAGGAACCAAAAACTCCTGGTGCAACTCCAAGTAAAAGCTATGCCACACATCCCCCTCTTTATAACCACATCCCTTTTTCTCATCCTCGCCCTACTTGTTCACCCCATCGCCTCGGCCCTCAACCCCGAGCCTTACTCCCCGGACCGGGCCCTAAAAAAAGCCAAAACGGCTGTCAAAACAGCATTCTTCATCAGCCTTTTCCCTCTCTTCCTTTTTTACAGCGAGGGGGCAGAGGCCATCATCACCAACTGAACTTGGACAAACACCCTCACATTCGACATCAACCTCAGCCTTAAATTCGACCACTACTCAATTACCTTTATACCCATCGCCCTCTACGTGTCCTGATCTATCTTAGAGTTCGCAACCTGGTACATACACTCCGACCCGCTTCTCAACCGCTTTCTGCAATACCTCCTGATCTTCTTGCTCGCAATAATAATCCTCGTCACCGCCAACAACATATTCCAGCTCTTTATCGGATGAGAAGGCGTGGGCATTATATCCTTCCTTCTAATCGGATGGTGGTATGCCCGAGCAGATGCCAACACTGCCGCCCTACAGGCCGTCTTATATAACCGAGTAGGAGACATCGGACTAATCCTGGCCATAGCATGGCTAGCAACCCATACCAACTCCTGAGAGATACAACAAATGTTCTCTACCACAAAAGACATAGACCTAACCCTTCCCCTTGTTGCCCTAATCATCGCCGCAACAGGCAAGTCGGCCCAATTCGGACTACATCCGTGACTACCCGCCGCCATAGAGGGCCCCACACCAGTTTCCGCCCTACTGCACTCTAGCACAATGGTTGTTGCGGGAATCTTCCTACTAATCCGGACCAGCCCGCTAATAGAAAACAATCCGACAGCCTTGACACTATGCCTATGCCTAGGAGCATTAACCACCTTCTTCACTGCCCTCTGTGCACTCACCCAAAACGACATCAAAAAAATCGTCGCCTTCTCCACCTCTAGTCAGCTAGGGTTAATAATAGTCGCCATCGGCTTGAACCAACCGCAGCTTGCCTTCCTACACATCTGCACACACGCCTTCTTTAAAGCTATGCTCTTCCTCTGCTCAGGGGCCATTATCCACAGCCTAAATGACGAACAAGACATCCGAAAAATAGGAGGAATATTTCACCTCGCCCCCTTCACATCCTCCTGCTTCACCGTCGGAAGCCTCGCCCTCACCGGCACTCCTTTCTTAGCCGGATTCTTCTCCAAAGATGCCATCATCGAGGCCCTGAACACCTCCTATCTAAACGCCTGGGCCCTGGGCCTCACCCTAATAGCAACGTCCTTCACAGCTATTTACAGCCTGCGCCTCACATTCTTCGTTGTAATAGGCCACCCTCGGTTCCCCTCCCTCTCCCCCATCAACGAGAATGATCCCGCTGTTATAAACCCCATTAAACGCCTTGCATGAGGCAGCATCTTGGCCGGCCTCCTTCTCACCAACAACATGGTCCCAACCAAAACACCCATCCTAACCATACCCCTCTCCCTAAAAGTAGCAGCCCTGATTGTTACAATTGCCGGACTATTAATCGCCCTAGAATTAGCCACCCACACCACCAAACAGGCCAAAATCACCCCTAATCTCCCCGCCCACCACTTCTCAAACCTCCTGGGGTTCTTCCCAACCCTGATCCACCGCCTCCCTCCAACAATAGGCCTATCTGTGGGGCAAACCCTCGCCCACCAAATTATTGACCAAACCTGATTAGAAAAAATCGGCCCCAAAGCCACCCATTCTATCAGCACACCTATTAGCACAACCATCAGCAACGCCCAACGAGGAGCCGTCAAAACATTCATAACCCTCTTCCTCCTTACCTTCATGCTAGCCACCCTAGTCCTACTGACCTAACCGCCCGAAGACCCCCTCGGCTCATCCCACGCGTAAGCTCTAGTACAACAAATAACGTTAGCAAGAGCACCCAAGCCCCAACCATCAGCACTCCCCCTCCATACGAATACATTAAAGCAACCCCAGCCATATCCCCACGAAACATTGTATTCCAGTCCACCTCATCCACAACCACTCAAGAATACTCCAAAGCTCCCCCCAAAAACAGAACAAAAGTTGAAACCACAACACCAAAATACATCAACATTGACACCAAAACAGGCCCGCTCCCCAACGTCTCCGGGTAAGGCTCCGCGGCTAAAGCCGCAGAATAAGCAAATACTACCAACATCCCTCCCAAATAAATCAGAAATAACACCAAAGATAAAAACGACCCCCCATGTCAAATCAAAACCCCACAACCAAAACCAGCAACCACCACCAAACTTAAAGCCCCAAAGTATGGGGACGGGTTAGAAGCTACCGCAATTAAACCAACCACCAACCCCAACAAACATAAAGATATAACAAAAATCATGGTTCTTGCCCGGACTCTAACCAAGACCTGTGACGTGAAAAGCCACCGTTGTACTTCTACTACAAGAACCTAATGGCCAGCCTACGCAAAACGCACCCACTTATAAAAATTGCCAACGACATGGTAATTGACCTACCAGCCCCCTCCAACATCTCTGCCTGATGAAACTTTGGCTCCCTACTATCTGTCTGTCTAATCGCCCAGATCCTCACAGGCCTCTTTTTAGCGATACACTACACCTCCGACATCGCTACCGCCTTTTCATCCGTCGCCCACATCTGTCGGGATGTCAACTATGGCTGACTGATTCGGAACCTCCATGCAAACGGAGCCTCCTTCTTCTTTATCTGCATCTACTTTCACATTGGACGAGGACTATACTACGGCTCTTACCTTAACAAAGAGACCTGAAACATCGGAGTAGTCCTTCTTCTCCTCGTAATGGCAACCGCCTTTGTGGGCTACGTCCTCCCCTGAGGACAAATGTCCTTCTGAGGGGCCACCGTCATCACCAACCTCCTCTCCGCAGTCCCCTATGTTGGGAACACCCTTGTCCAATGGGTTTGAGGGGGCTTCTCAGTAGACCATGCAACCCTCACCCGCTTTTTTGCCTTCCATTTCCTCCTCCCATTTATCGTCGCAGCCGCCACCATTGTCCACCTCATCTTCCTTCACGAGACAGGGTCAAACAACCCCCTAGGCTTAAACTCAGACGCAGACAAAATCCCCTTCCACCCATACTTCTCCTACAAAGACCTATTAGGATTCGCAGTCCTTCTTACAGCCCTTACAATCCTTGCTCTCTTCTCACCCAACTACCTAGGCGACCCAGACAACTTCATCCCCGCCAACCCATTAGTCACCCCTGCCCACATCAAACCAGAGTGATACTTCCTATTCGCATATGCCATCCTGCGATCCATCCCAAACAAACTAGGAGGAGTTTTAGCCCTACTTGCCTCCATCCTTGTCCTCATAGTCGTCCCATTCCTACACACATCTAAGCAACGAAGCCTCACATTTCGGCCACTAACACAGTTCTTATTCTGGACCCTTATTGCTGATGTGGCAATTTTAACCTGAATTGGAGGCATACCCGTAGAGCACCCCTATGTTGCCATTGGGCAAATCGCCTCCGTATTATACTTCGCTCTATTCCTAGTGCTAATACCAATGGCGGGCTGACTAGAGAACAAAGCCCTAAATACCTAAGCACTAGTAGCTCAGTCTCAGAGCACCGGTCTTGTAAACCGGACGCCGGGGGTTAAAGTCCCCCCTACTGCTCAAAAAGAGGGGATTCTAACCCCCACCGCTGGCCCCCAAAGCCAGAATTCTCAGACTAAACTACTTCTTGTAACAAAGTGGGACATATGTGTGCTCATATACATATATGTATTATCACCATACATTTATATTAACCATTAAATATTAATGCATTTACCCAGATAATACAAATATTAACAGCTGAAATATTTAAACCATAAACATTAAAAGCTCCATCAACATAACTGGATTAAATGAAGGGGACATGCACACAATATCTAATACATATTGCATAAGTCTAGTTATACCAAGCATTCAACATTATATTGAATAAATACAACCAATGTAGTAAGAACCGACCATCAGTTGATTTCTTAATGCATACTCTTATTGAAGGTGAGGGACAATTATTGTGAGGGTAACACTTAGTGAATTATTCCTGGCATTTGGTTCCTACTTCAGGGCCATTTACTGCTTAACTCCCTCCACTTTCATTGACGCTTGCATAAGTTATTGGTGGAGTTCATAAGCGAGATAATTCCACATGCCGAGCATTCTCTCCACAGGGATCAGGTTATTTTTATCTTTTATCCTTTCACTTGACATTTCAGAGTGCCACACGTAAATTATTTTAAGGTAGAACATAATGAAATGTGATATATATATCTTTTATGTTTGTTAAAATTCTGTAAGAAATACATAAATGATATATCGTACATACACATCTTCTCTTATGCCCCCCTCTGTGCCCTGAAATCAAAAGTTTTTGCGTTAAACCCCCCTACCCCCCTAAACTCCTGAGGTTCTATTCACTCCTGTAAACCCCCCGGAAACAGGAAAACCACGAGTCTAGAGGCTCCTCACAAAAACGCATCTATTTACATTATTAAAATAATTCACGT